GACCAAATTATGTTGGATTTTTTAGCATTGAGAAATTTACCCAAAATCTCAGTAGGGATTTTAAGGCTAATATTTGGGCAAATTTTTGCGGTGGGCAAACACGATATGCATATATATATATATATAATGCGGATGGCTAACCCATATCCCAACTTGTTAGCACGCACGTTCTCGAACCTTCCTTGGTTTCGGGGTTTGACAAGGAGAACAGGATTTGCTGAGCGTAGGGGGTAGGGGGGTTTGTCGCGCAAAAGCCAAAAAGGGGGGCATATATATAAGGGTAAGCTGAAGAAGAGATGAATGTGTTATGCACCTGATTGAGTAATATGTAATTCTTAAGTTATGTCTTTTAATAATGAACCTACGTTAATTCTTGCAAGGAAATGTACGACCTTGATATGTTAATTGTGCCTGCACTCTGAGATGCAAAGTGAAAGGAAACCAAAAAAAGGAACCCTATGCATATAAAAGAACGCCCGGCATGTTGGGTAACGAGGAGTATGTAATTACACCTGTAGCCGGATGCAAGGAAAAGTGAGGAATAGTGGGGCTTCATACGTAAGTGCATGAGATTTTGAGCCAGATACAAGGAATAATTCACTATATACCGTATCCTCAGTTTGTGTCCCTGATTCTATCATGAATAATATGCCTTATATAAACTGGTTGGTGGTCTCTCACTGGGTTAATATAGTTAAATTAAATGTTGGTTGTTTATTTCAAGGAGAATTTGAGAACCATATCTAGGGGAATTATCTATTTCTTAAGTTAAAATAAAATATTTTTGAGTTTTAACAATTTGGTTTATGTACGTCTTGGACGTTAGTACTTGCTTTTAGGTTAAAATAAATGAATGGTGATAATACATATATATGTACTAACACAGTACATGATATTGTGCATGAATGCACTACCATGTACTTCACCATCAGAAGATAGTTTAATTTAGAATTCTGGCTTTGGGAGCCAGGGGTGGGAGTTAAAATCTCCTTTTTCTGGGCGCTAGGAGGGAATTTAACCCTCGATCTTCGGATTACAAGACCGATGCTTTCAAGCTAAGCTACTAGGGCAGGCTCATTTCAATGCTTTGTTTTCCACTCATCCTGCTAGTGGGACAAGGAGGAGGAAGAGTGCAAAGTATAGAACGGATGCGATTTGTCCAATAATGACATATGGGTGTTCTACGGGTATACCTCCAATTCATGTTAGGATAATTATATCTGCAATTAAGGTTCAGAATAGGAATTGGGTTACAGGTCGGAAAGTTAGTCCTCGTTGTTTCGAGGTGTGTAAAATTGGCACAACTATTAGCACAAGAATGCTAAACAGTAGTGCAAGAACCCCTCCTAGCTTGTTTGGGATGGATCGGAGAATGGCGTAGGCAAACAGGAAGTATCATTCTGGCTGAATATGAGGGGGAGTCACGAGCGGGTTCGCTGGGGTAAAATTTTCTGGGTCACCTAGAAGGTTAGGGGAAAATAGCGTCAGAGAGGTGAGGGCGAGCAGCATGATCACAAAGCCAAGAAGGTCTTTGTATGAGAAGTACGGGTGGAAGGAAATTTTATCCGCGTCAGAATTTAGCCCGGCCGGGTTGTTCGATCCTGTTTCGTGTAGAAATAGTAAGTGTAGGACGGTCGCGCCGGCGACGACAAATGGTAGGAGGAAGTGGAACGCGAAGAACCGGGTAAGGGTGGCGTTGTCTACTGAGAAGCCGCCCCAAATTCATTGAACAAGGGTGTCGCCCATATAAGGGACTGCTGATAGGAGATTCGTAATAACAGTAGCACCTCAAAAAGATATTTGGCCTCAGGGAAGTACATAGCCCACGAAGGCGGTTGCTATGACTAGGAGAAGTAGTACCACACCGATATTTCAGGTCTCCTTGTAAAGATAGGACCCGTAATACAGGCCTCGTGCAATATGTATATAAATACAGATGAAGAAGAATGACGCGCCGTTGGCGTGCAGGTTTCGGATAAGTCAGCCGTAGTTAACGTCCCGACAAATGTGAGTTACTGATGAGAATGCGGTTGAAATGTCAGAGGTGTAGTGTATGGCCAAAAATAATCCTGTTAGGATTTGGGTAATCAAACACAACCCTAGGAGGGACCCGAAGTTTCAAAGGGCTGAAATGTTGGATGGGGTTGGAAGGTCGACTAGTGCGTCATTAGCGATTTTTATCAATGGATGGGTTTTTCGTAGGCTTGCCATTACTGTTCTTGTAGTTGAACTACAACGGTGGTTCTTCAAGTCACTGGTCTCGGTTAAAATCCGAGCAAGAATTATGACCTATTTCGTGTTTTTATTACTGGTAGCTCTAATTGTGGGCTTGATCGCTGTTGCGTCTAACCCTACGCCGTATTTTGCTGCTTTAGGTTTAGTAGTGGCAGCAGGAGTCGGGTGCGGGGTATTAGTTGGTTGTGGGGGGTCCTTTCTGTCTCTAGTTTTATTCCTAATCTATCTAGGGGGGATACTTGTAGTGTTTGCTTATTCGGCAGCTTTAGCTGCTGAGCCCTTCCCGGAGGCCTGGGGAAGTCGTTCAGTGGCCGGGTATGTATTAGTCTACCTCGCGGGTGTTGTTTTGATGGCGGGACTACTTTGGGGGGGGTGGTATGAGGGCTCTTGGGTAACCATCGATGGACTTAAGGAGTTCTCGATGCTGCGGGGAGATGTTGGGGGCGTGGCTATGATGTACTCTTTTGGGGGTGCAATACTAGTTATTTGCGCTTGAGTGCTACTTTTAACGCTGCTCGTGGTGTTGGAGCTCACGCGGGGTTTAAGCCGGGGTACTCTCCGGGCAGTTTAGATAAGGACCAGGAGGATGGCTAGCGCTACGGTTAGGAGGAAGATGGTTAGGTATGTTTTAATTATTCCTCGTTGGATATCACTCACCACCTTTGATATTATTATTTGCACTAGGGTCAAGCCTTTTGGTCCAGTGGCCTGGAATCATGTTTGATCAAGTTTAGTAGCGATCGACTGTCCTAGGGTTAGGTTAGTTTTTGGGGGGAGCCGGTGTACTAATGCAGGAAAATACCCTAGTATGTTTGAAAAGTGGTGGGAGGAGGTTGTTGGGGTAATTTTAACCTGTTTATTGGTTATGGCTGCAAGTTCTATGGCCACTAGGAGCCCAATAATAGTTACAATTAGGGCTGCTATTTTCAGGGTGGTGGGCATGGTTATAACGGGTGTGTTTGAGGGTAGGAAGTTGGAGGTAATAATAAGTCCTGCGACAATGCTCCCTCAGGCAAGCCGTTTGATAGGATTAATCACCAGCGGGTTGTTTTCGTTAATTGGGGATAGTGGGAGAAACCGGGGAGATCCTATAGTTACGAAATAGACAACTCGGAAGCTGTAAACTGCGGTGAATGAGGTGGCAATTAGTGTTAGAGTTAGGGCTCAGGCGTTGAGGTAAGAGGTGTTTAGGGCCTCAATAATGGCATCTTTTGAGAAGAATCCGGCAAGGAAGGGGGTGCCCGTTAGTGCCAGGCTGCCAATTGTAAGGTAGGTTGAGGTGGCAGGCATAAGTTTGTGAAGGCCTCCTATCTTTCGGATATCTTGCTCGTCGTTTAGGCTGTGAATGATAGACCCGGAGCACAGGAAAAGCATGGCTTTGAAGAACGCGTGTGTACAAATATGAAGAAATGCTAGTTGTGGTTGGTTTAGGCCAATCGTTACTATTATTAGGCCAAGTTGACTGGATGTTGAAAACGCCACAATCTTTTTGATGTCGTTTTGGGTAAGGGCGCAGGTGGCTGTAAATAAAGTGGTTAGTGCGCCTAAGCATAAACAAATTGTTAGGGCTAGCTGATTATTCTCTATGAGGGGGTGGAGGCGAATCAATAGGAAGATTCCGGCAACAACCATGGTGCTAGAGTGGAGTAGGGCAGAAACTGGTGTGGGGCCCTCTATGGCAGAAGGGAGCCAAGGATGTAGGCCGAACTGGGCCGATTTTCCTGTTGCTGCAAGAATAAGTCCGATTAAGGGGATTGTTATGTCGAAGTTTTTTGATAAAAAGAAGATTTGTTGAATTTCTCAAGAGTTCAGGTTTATTGCGAATCATGCTATTGCTAAGATTAACCCAATGTCCCCCACGCGGTTATAAATAACAGCTTGGAGAGCTGCCGTATTAGCGTCCGCCCGTCCGTGCCACCAGCCGATCAGGAGGAACGATATGATTCCGACCCCTTCTCAGCCAATAAATAGCTGGAACATGTTGTTCGCTGTGACAAGTGTAATCATGGCTACCAAAAATAGCAGCAAGTACTTAAAGAATCGGTTCATGTTGGGGTCAGAATGTATGTATCACAATGCAAACTCTAGAATTGATCAGGTGACGTATAGGGCAATAGGTGTGAAGATAAGAGAATAGTGGTCGAATTTAAAGCTGATGTTTGCATCAAACACTTGTGTATTTATTCAGTGTCAGTTCGTAGTAATAGTCTCTACCCCCTGATCGAGGAAGATCATGAGTGGAAGTAGGCTAACAAAAAATGCGGTGCTGACGGCAGTCTTGACGTGTGTGTCCGCCCATTCTGGTTTGTGAGGCTTTGGGCTTAATGCTGTTAGTAGGGGGAACATAAGGATTGCGAGGACCAAGATAAGTGAGGATGACATAATTAGGGCTGTTATATTCATAGCTTCTGCTTGGATTTGCACCAAGAGTTTTTGGTTCCTAAGACCAATGGATGAACTATTATCCTTCAGAAGCGTAAGGAAGCCGAGGACTTTAACCTCGGTACATAAGGATTAGCAGTACTTACTGACGTCTGTCCTTCCTTGGTGAGTAAGGGGATTTTAACCCCTGTCTTTAGAATCACAATCTAATATTTTGGTTAAACTATACTTACTAATAACACCATCCTCACATGAGCTCCGGCTTTGCTACAAGAAGAATTACCGGAATAAGGTGAAGGGCTATCAATAAGTGCTCTCGAGTGTGGAATGGTGGAAGTTTTAGCATGTGGCTTGGCGCCGGGCCGCGTTGAGATATTAGGAACATATAAAGAGAGTAGCCGGCGGTAATCAGTGTGCCTAATCCTGTGAGTGCAATAGTTCATGGAGATCAGTTAAAGAGGGTTGTAATAATCATGAGTTCTCCCATCAGATTGGGGAGGGGCGGTAGTGCTAGGTTGGCCAGGTTGGCAATAAACCATCAGACTGCTGTTAACGGGAAGATTATCTGTAGTCCGCGGGCAAGAATCATTGTCCGACTATGGGTCCGTTCATAGGCCGTGTTAGCTAAGCAGAATAGTATGGAGGACACCAGGCCGTGGGCGATCATAAGAATGATTGCTCCTGAAAACCCTCATGGGGTTTGAATCAGAATTCCTCCGGCTACAAGGCCTATATGACTGACAGAGGAATAAGCAATTAATGATTTAAGGTCCGTTTGGCGCAAGCAAATGGATCCTGTTATGATAATCCCCCATAATGCCAGAATAATAAAGGGGTAAATAAGCTCTTTAGAAAGAGGGTCTAATATGACTATTATTCGCATTATTCCATACCCGCCAAGCTTTAACAGAACCGCTGCCAGTACCATAGACCCTGCAACGGGGGCTTCCACGTGTGCTTTTGGTAGCCACAGGTGGACGCCGTATAGGGGTATCTTCACTAGGAAGGCGATTAAGCAGCCTGCTCATCAAATTTTATGTCCTCAGGAGTCTAGCAGTAGCGGCTGGGCGTATTGAATGACCAGCATAGATAAAGTTCCTGTGGATTGTTGAAGGAGAAGGAGGGCAACCAGAAGCGGGAGGGATCCGGCTAGAGTATAAAATAGGAAGTAGGTCCCTGCGCTGAGGCGTTCAGTTTGATTACCTCACCGCGTGATAATAATAAGGGTGGGGATGAGTGTGGCCTCAAATATAATATAGAACATAATAATCTCCGTTGCGCCGAATGCTATAATTAGGAAAGTTTGTAGGGAGGCGAGGAGTGTAATATAAAGGCGTTGTCGGCTGATGGGTTCAGAATTAATGTGGTTTTGGCTGGCTAAGATCATCAGGGGGAGGAGTCAACATGTTAGTACTAAGAGCGGGGTGGACAGAGGGTCTGTGGCCAAGTATGAGCTAGACGTAGATCATCCGGCTTCTGATGTTCACTTTAATCAGGCGAGGCTGATGAGGGCAATTGAAAGGCTGTGAGTGGTGGTAGAAGTCCATAATCATTTGGCGGGGGCGAGCCAAATTGTTGGGAATAGCATGAGCGTGGGAATTAATACTTTTAGCATTGCAGGAGATTAAGGTTTTGTAGGCGGTCTGTGCCGTGGGTACGAGCTGTGGCTACCAGAAGTGCAAGGCCTGCACTTGCTTCACAGGCAGAAAAAGCTAGCAACAGCATAGGGGCTGTAGAAAAGCTTGTTGATTCAAATTGTAGGGTTCATAGGGCTAGTGCAATAAATAGGGATAATATTATTCCTTCTAGGCACAGCAGTGCAGAGAGCAGATGTGTACGGTGAAATGCTAATCCTATTAGCCCTAAAATAAAGGCTGAGCTAAAGCTAAAGTGTACTGGTGTCATAAGGGGGTCGTGGATTTAAACCACGATTTTCTGAGCCGAAATCAGAGGTCTTCTGTTGGACTAACCCCCTATTCTGCTCATTCTAGGCCTCCTTGGGTTCACTCATAAACTAACCCAAGAGTTAGTAGTACTAGGACTGCAGTGGCTCAAAAGAATGTTCCGGTTGGGCTATGGAGTTGGTCCCCTCAGGGCAGGGGAAGGAGGAGAGCAATTTCTAGGTCAAATAAGAGGAATAAAATTGCCACTAAAAAGAACCGAAGGGAAAAGGGCAGCCGGGCAGATCCTAGCGGGTCAAAACCACATTCATAGGGGGAGAGTTTCTCTGCATCTGGGTTCATCTGCGGTAGTCAGAAGGATACAATTGCTAGGATTGATGATAAGGCTATTGTAATAATAAAAATAGTCGTAATTAGGTTCATTATCTTTCCCTGGGGTTTAACCAAGACTAAATGATTGGAAGTCACTTGTACTAACTTTAATACTAGAAAGATATGAGCCTCATCAATAGATGGATACGTAAAGGAATAGTCACACTACGTCGACAAAGTGTCAGTATCAGGCAGCGGCTTCAAAGCCGAAGTGGTGTTCAGATGTAAAGTGGTATTGAATTTGGCGAAGGAGGCACACAGCCAGGAAGGTTGATCCAATAATAACATGTAGTCCATGGAACCCGGTGGCTACGAAGAACGTAGAGCCGTACACCCCGTCTGCAATTGTGAAGGGGGCTTCGTAATATTCTATGGCTTGAAGGGCGGTAAAATAGAACCCTAGAATAATTGTGAGTGCAAGAGATTGAATAGCTTGTTTTCGCTCACCCTCTATAATACTATGGTGGGCTCATGTGACTGTTACACCAGATGCTAATAGTACAGCTGTATTGAGAAGGGGCACTTCGAATGGGTCTAGTGTGGTGATTCCTGTAGGGGGCCAGCATCCTCCTAGTTCGGGTGTTGGTGCCAGGCTTGAGTGGTAGAAGGCTCAGAAGAAACCTAAGAAGAAGAATACCTCAGAAGTAATAAACAGAATTATTCCATAACGTAGTCCCTTCTGTACTGGCGGTGTGTGATGTCCTTGGAAGGTTCCCTCTCGGATAATATCACGTCATCACTGGAATATTGTGAGAAGTAGAAGAATTAGTCCAAGAGTTATTAGCGTTACTGAGTGGAAGTGAAACCAGATTGCTAGGCCGGACGTTATTAGTAGAGCTCCGACGGCTCCGGTTAGTGGTCATGGGCTTGGATCAACCATATGATATGCATGCGCTTGGTGGGCCATTAAACGTTTTCTTGTAGGTAGAGGCTTAGGAGTAGTACAAATACGTAGGCTTGAATCATGGCTACTGCGACCTCCAAAAGTGTTAATAGGAAAAGGACCGCAGCGGTCAGGATTGCTACCGTCGGCATCATAGGTAATAATACGAATACGGCTGTGGCGATAAGCTGAATTAGTAGGTGGCCTGCGGTTAAGTTAGCTGTAAGTCGGACTCCTAGTGCTAGCGGTCGAATAAATAGGCTGATTGTTTCGATGATAATTAGCACGGGAATTAGGGGAATAGGAGTTCCTTCTGGCAGAAGATGTCCAAGAGCAACTGTTGGTTGGTTTCGCATGCCGATAATTACTGTGGCAAGTCATAGTGGCACAGCAAGCCCTATGTTTAGGGATAGTTGTGTTGTAGGTGTAAAGGTGTATGGGAGGAGGCCCAGTATGTTAATAGTAATAAGAAATACTATTAAAGAGGCTAGTAGTAGTGCCCACTTATGCCCTCCTGCGTTCAGGGGTAATATAAGTTGATTAGTAAATCGATTAATAAACCATGTTTGGACAGTAATGAGGCGATTATTTACTCACCGAGATGGCGGTGTTGGAAAAAGTACTCACGGGAGTGCAATTGCAACGGCAATGAGTGGAATTCCTAGGAGAGATGGGCTAGCAAATTGGTCGAAAAAGCTTACTATCATGGTCAGTTTCAGGACTCAGTTTTATGTTTTTCTTCACTCATGGGTGTTGGTTCATTTGGTGCAGTGTGATTTAAAATTTTGGTCGGGATAATAGTGAGGAAGACGATTCATGAAAATACTAGGATTGCGAATCAAGGGTTGGGGTTGAGTTGGGGCATTTCACTAGAGGTGGTCGGTAGTCACCAAACTTTGGCTTAAAAGGCCAACGCTTTGTCCAATAATTAGCTTTCTAGTGAGGCGTCTTCTAGTATCAATGAGGATCAGCTTTCGAAGTGTTCTAGTGGGACGGCTTCAACCACAATAGGCATAAAACTGTGATTGGCTCCACAGATTTCAGAGCATTGTCCGTAAAACACTCCTGGGCGTGAGGCGATAAAGGCAGTTTGGTTTAATCGCCCGGGCACGGCGTCTATTTTTACACCTAAAGATGGGACGGCTCAAGAATGTAGCACGTCCTCCGCGGATACTAAAACACGGACAGGTGATTCTATCGGAACTACTATTCGGTGGTCTGTCTCTAGGAGCCGGAATTGGCCTGGGGTGAGGTCTTGGGTTGGGATTATGTAGGAGTCAAATCCCAGGTCTTCATAGTCGGTATATTCGTAGCTTCAGTATCATTGATGTCCTATGGCTTTAATTGTTAAGTGGGGGTCGTTAATCTCATCTATAAGATATAAAATGCGAAGGGAGGGGAGGGCAATTAAAACTAGAATAACAGCTGGTAGAACTGTTCATACAATCTCGATTTCTTGGGAGTCTAAAATATATTTATTGGTGAGCTTGGTTGAGACCATTGCAATAATAATATAGAGCACTAAAGTGCTAATTAAGAATACAATTATTAAGGCGTGATCATGGAAGTGAAGAAGTTCTTCTATAACGGGTGATGCCGCGTCTTGGAATCCTAGTTGTGTGGGATGTGCCATTAAGCCTTAGGCCTAAGACATACAGGAGTCTAACCTGCAACTTCACCTCGACAAGGTGATGTAATATGCACATTTTACTAATGTCTTTAGAAGAAAGTGACAGAGTGGTTATGTGACTGGCTTGAAACCAGTATATGGGGGTTCAATTCCTCCCTTTCTCGTTAATTTGATTGAACTTGTACAAATGCTGGTTCCTCGAACGTGTGGTATGGTGGAGGGCAGCCATGGAGTCATTCTACGTTTGTTATAGTCAGCTCTACTGAGGATACTTCCCGTTTAGCGGCGAAGGCCTCTCAGAGGATAAACAGGAACATAATTACTGCTACCAATGAGATGAGTGATCCAATAGATGATACTGTATTTCACAGAGTGTAGGCGTCTGGGTAGTCAGAATACCGTCGTGGTATTCCTGCCAGGCCTAGGAAATGTTGTGGGAAGAATGTAAGATTTACACCAATAAATATAACCGCAAAGTGGATTTTTGTTCAGGTGTCATTTAAGGTATATCCTGAAAAGAGCGGGAATCAGTGAACGAAGGCTGCTATAATAGCAAATACGGCACCTATTGACAATACATAGTGGAAGTGGGCAACTACGTAGTATGTGTCGTGGAGTACAATATCAAGTGAGGAATTAGCTAAGACAATTCCGGTTAGCCCCCCTACTGTAAAAAGGAAAATAAATCCTAGGGCTCATAGCATAGGGGTTTCTCATTTGATAGAGCCCCCGTGAAGCGTGGCAAGTCAGCTAAACACTTTTACACCGGTCGGGATAGCAATAATCATCGTTGCGGATGTGAAGTAGGCGCGGGTGTCGACGTCTATACCAACAGTGAACATGTGATGTGCTCAAACAATAAACCCGAGGAGGCCAATGGCCATTATAGCTCAGACTATTCCTATATAGCCAAATGGTTCTTTTTTACCGGCGTAGTAGGCTACGACATGCGAAATAATACCAAAGCCGGGTAAAATAAGAATATAAACCTCTGGGTGGCCAAAGAATCAGAATAAGTGTTGGTACAGGATCGGGTCACCTCCCCCTGCCGGATCGAAGAACGTGGTGTTAAGATTACGATCTGTAAGAAGTATTGTAATTCCGGCAGCTAAGACTGGTAGTGATAGAAGGAGAAGGACGGCTGTTACCAGCACGGCTCATACAAAGAGGGGTGTTTGATACTGGGAGATGGCTGGGGGTTTCATATTAATAATTGTAGTGATGAAGTTGACCGCGCCTAAAATTGATGATACACCTGCTAGGTGAAGCGAGAAGATTGTTAAGTCTACTGATGCTCCTGCATGGGCGAGGTTGCCTGCAAGTGGGGGGTATACTGTTCACCCTGTTCCGGCTCCGGCTTCAACACCAGAAGAAGCTAATAGCAGTAGGAATGAGGGGGGCAGAAGTCAGAAGCTTATGTTATTCATTCGCGGGAATGCTATGTCAGGTGCGCCAATCATTAGTGGGACGAGTCAATTTCCGAACCCGCCAATAAGAATTGGCATTACTATAAAGAAAATTATTACGAAGGCGTGGGCGGTAACGATAACATTATAAATTTGGTCATCGCCTAAAAGTGACCCGGGTTGGCTTAGTTCGGCCCGAATAAGGAGGCTTAGAGCAGTCCCCACTATTCCGGCTCAGGCACCAAATACAAGATAAAGGGTACCAATGTCTTTGTGGTTTGTAGAAAAGAATCAGCGCGTAATTGCCACAGGTAGGGTAGCCGAGCGTTCAGGCGGTGGGTTGTAGCCCCGAAGACAGAGGTTTGAGTCCTCTCCCTATCACAGCCCCGTGGTGGAGAACACGTTGGATTGCAAATCCAGAGACGCAGAGTAATACCCTGCCGGGGCTTTTCCCGCCTTTCTCGGTTAACGGCGGGAAAAGTAGATGGATGCTCGCTGGCTTGAGCGCTTAGCTGTTAACTAAGAGTTTGTAGGATCGAGGCCTTCCCATCTAGAAAGGCCTTAGTTTAATAAAAACATTTGATTTGCAATTAGAAAATGCAAGATAGACTCTTGTAGGTCTTATCAGGGACTAGAAGATTTTCACTTCTGCTTAGGGCTTTGAAGGCCCTTGGTCTGATGCTATCCTAAGTCCCTAGGTGACTAATATCAGGATAGCTGGGGATACGGGCAGAAGACCAAGTGCTATCGTGGTAAATAGGGCCAGGGGTAAAGAGGCCTGGGTCGTCTGGGCCCGTCAGGGGGTGGTCGCGGCAGTAGTGTTGGGGGAGATGGTGAGTGTTATGGCATAGCAAAGGCGCAAATAAAAGTACAGGCTGAGAAGAGCAGCAAGGGCTATGACCGTGGCGGTTAGGGGAAGGCTCTGCTTCGCCAGTTCCTGTAGGATGAGTCACTTTGGTATAAAGCCCGTGAGTGGGGGTAATCCTCCCAATGATAATAACACAAGGGCAGTGGCCGTGGTAAGGATAGGACTCTTCGACCAGACGACCGCAAGGGTGTTGACTTTTGTTGCGGACGAAATCTTTAGGGTAAGGAATGCCGCGGATGTCATAAGGATGTATGTCAGCAGCGCAAGAAGGGTAAGTTGCGGGGCATATTGGAGTACAATAAGCATTCAGCCCATATGTGCAATTGAGGAGTAGGCCAGGATCTTCCGCAGTTGGGTTTGGTTCAGGCCGCCTCATCCTCCAACCAATGTTGACATCAGCCCGAGGGCTGTTAAGAGCATGGGATCAATGGCTTGAGCCGTCTGAACGATGAGGGCGAGCGGGGCAAGCTTTTGTCAGGTAGATAAAATCAAGCCCGTTAAAAGATCTAGCCCTTGCAAGACCTCGGGCATTCAGAAATGCATAGGTGCTAAACCAATCTTAAGTGCCAGGGCAGCGATAACTATTGTACTAGCGATGGGGTTTGACATGCTATTCATGTCTCATTCCCCTGTAATCCACGCATTTGTTGTGCTTGCGAACAGGATTATGGCTGCTGCAGTGGCTTGGGTTAAAAAATATTTCGTAGTTGCTTCTACCGCACGGGGGTGGTGGTGTTGCGCTATTAGGGGAACAATCGCTAGGGTGTTGATCTCTAGCCCCATTCAAGCTAGCAATCAGTGAGAACTAGCAAAGGTGAGGGTGGTCCCCAGTCCTAGGCTGGACAATAGGACTGTTAATACGTAGGGGTTCATTGATGGAGGAGGGAGTTTAACCGTCATTTTCGGGGTATGGGCCCGAAAGCTTATTTAGCTGACCCCATCCTAGAAAGTGGTGTAGAGGAAGCACTAAGAGTTTTGATCTCTTGGGCATGGGTTCGACCCCCTTCTTTCTAAGAACTGAGGGGATTTTAACCCCTATTAGCCACTCTATCAAAGTGGTCCCTGGGCATTCGGGCACAGTTCCCAAGTTATAGCTGTGGGGGAAGGCCTGCTAGTGCAATGGGTAGGGAAATATGTCACAAGACAAGAGCTAGCGTTAAGGGGAGGAAGTTTTTCCATACCAAGTGCATGAGTTGGTCGTATCGGAACCGTGGGTAGGAGGCTCGGACTCATAAGAATATAACCGAGAGAAACGCGGCTTTAACTATAAGACCAACCGTTGTTAATTCTGGCATGCCTGTAAAATGTGATGTCCCCAGAAATAATACGGCTGACAGGGTATTTATGAGTAAAATGTTTGCGTACTCGGCCAGGAAAAAGAGGGCGAAGGGTCCTCCTGCATATTCTACGTTGAAGCCCGAGACAAGTTCCGACTCACCTTCGGTTAAATCGAAGGGCGCCCGATTAGTCTCCGCTAGAGTTGAGATATATCATATTGCGGCTAAAGGCCATGCGGGGGCAAGCAATCAGATGCTTTCCTGGGCTGTATTGAATGTTTGGAGGGTGTAGCCGCCAGAGAAGATAATGACAGAGAGCAGAATAAGCCCGAGGCTTACCTCGTAGGAAATTGTTTGGGCTACCGCTCGCAAGGCTCCGATTAGGGCATACTTTGAGTTTGATGCTCATCCAGACCCAAGAATAGAATACACTGCAAGGCTTGAGAGGGCTAAAATAAACAGCACACCCAGGTTGAGGTCAATTACGGGGTGAGGTATGGGCATGGGTGCTCATAGCGTCAGCGCCAGGGTCAGTGCGAGGATAGGGGTCGCTAGAAAGAGGAAGGGGGATGAGGTAGAGGGGCGGACAGGTTCTTTAATAAATAATTTAACCCCATCAGCGATGGGTTGTAGCAATCCATAGGGTCCTACCACGTTGGGCCCTTTTCGTAGTTGTATATACCCTAATACCTTCCGCTCGAGCAAGGTTAGGAATGCTACGGCCAATAGAACCGGGACAATGTAGGCAAGGGGATTAATTAGATAACTTATCAGAGTGTTTAGCATAACTGGGAAGAGGATTTGAACCTCTGATTTAAAGGGCTTAGGCCTTTCGCAATTTACCATGCTCTGCCACCCCAGTATGTCCTTATTTTGGACGGCAGGGGTTTTGGCCCTCCCTTTACTTAATTTATTTGTTTTCATCAATTAGGGGCGGGGCGTGCCTCAAGCATGGGCCCCTCTTTTCCGATCCTTTCGTACTAGGAAAAGTAGCGCTACAGATAGAAACTGACCTGGATTACTCCGGTCTGAACTCAGATCACGTAGGACTTTAATCGTTGAACAAACGAACCCTTAATAGCGGCTGCACCATTAGGATGTCCTGATCCAACATCGAGGTCGTAAACCCCCTCGTCGATATGGACTCTGGGAGAGGATTGCGCTGTTATCCCTAGGGTAACTTGGTTCGTTGATCGGCTTTTCAGCCGGATCATTCTTGGTCAGATGTTCTGCGGCTTATAGATGTATCTCTTGGCTTTGGGGATTAGCCCAGTCCACTCGGAGGCTCTCTTCTCCTCCGTGGTCGCCCCAACCGAAGGTAAAGTTTCATTCGCCACTAAGTTCTTGCTTTTCGTGGAGTCGTTTAACGTGGTTGAACCTTGTACCTTAAGCTCCAAAGGGTCTTCTCGTCTTGTATAATTATACCCGCTTCTGCACGGATAGATCAATTTCACTGACTGGAAGGGGGAGACAGTTAAGCCCTCGTCTAGCCATTCATACAGGTCTCTATTTAAGAGACAAGTGATTGCGCTACCTTTGCACGGTCAAAATACCGCGGCCGTTGAACCCGTAGTCACTGGGCAGGCTGGACCTCCTATACTCAATATAGTTGCAGGAGGCGATGTTTTTGGTAAACAGGCGAGGCTTGTGTTTGCCGAGTTCCTTTCCCTTCTTTTAGTCTTTCCCTTAAAAATAGCACTCCAGTGTGGGGTTAACGATCATTTAGCTGTGAATTCTTCCTGAGGTCTGTATTGTTCACATTACCCTCTTGGGTTGGGTTCGTTAAGCTCCAGTGGTTGGTCCGATCTGGTTTACACTTGTGCCGGGAGAAGAGCAGGTCTTCTTGTTACTCATTTTAGCATAATCTCTTCCATGTAGGCATGGGTTGGCCTGATACAACTAGGGGAGTAAGATTTTTTATCGGTATAATAAACTTCCTTCTGTCTGAGCTTTAACGCTTTCTGTTTAGGTGGCTGCCTTTAGGCCCACTAGAACAGCGTATTTTATATATTATGATCTTTATCCTCCTGTGAAGGTTGTATCCTTTGTTAAAGGGGCTGTACCCCCTTCAACTAACTCTCATATCTTTCCCTGAGTACCTTAGTAGTATATTCTTCGGTTTGGGGTGTATGAGGCTGAACTTCTATCCACTTCTCAGGCAACCAGCTATCACCAGGTTCGGTAGGTCTGTCACTTCTACCCGGAGCTCTTCCCACTCTTTTGCCACAGAGACGGGTTAGCCCTAGATTAACATAGGCTGTCTCGGGGTAGCTCACCTGGTTTCGGGGTTTCAAACTAAAGGGCTCTTTGCTTGAGGGTGCTGGCTAAATCATGATGCAAAAGGTACAAGGTTTAGTCTTTGTTTTTCGTCGCTTATATGGATTATTTCATTTCTCTTTCAGCTTTCCCTTGCGGTACTTTCTCTATCGCTTTGGGTTGGACCTTTTCCGTCTCCCGTACTTAGGTAAAAAAATGGTTTAGTTTATGGTGTTAGGCCATGTTTTGTTATAAATAGTGTCAAATTATATAAATAATTAAGCTAGCTGGTTGGCTCAGGGCGATCCAATTTGCATGGATGTCTTCTCGGTGTAAGTGAGATGCTTAACTAACTCAGCCACACCCTGAATTTAATCCAAGTGCACCTTCCGGTACACTTACCATGTTACGACTTGCCTCCCCTCGTCAGCGCTTTGGTGTTAGATATCTTTATTGCATTTTGACAGGGGAGAGTGACGGGCGGTGTGTACGCGCCTCAGAGCCGGGTTCAAAAGGACACTCTGCTTCCTTTTTACTACTAAATCCTCCTTCAAGCACTAATTTCATGTTGCATGTCCGTAGTGTTCTATTGTAGAAAATGTAGCCCATTTCTTCCCGCTTCGTACGCTACACCTCGACCTGACGTTCTGGGCTGTGCCCATTTTGCTTACTTTTATTGCCTTCACAGGGTAAGCTGACGACGGCGGTATATAGGCTGGGGTGGCTAGAAGTGGTGAGGTTTAACGGGGGTTATCGGTTCTAGAACAGGCTCCTCTAGGGGGGTCTAAGGCACCGTCAGGTCCTTTGGGTTTCAAGCTAATGCTCGTAGTACCCGGGCGGACGTCTAATTGTAGCTGGACGTCTAGGTTTATGGCCGAGCATAGTGGGGTATCTAATCCCAGTTTGTTTCTCAGCTTTCGTGGGGTCAGGTGGGCTTTATTAAAGCTACTTTCGTATATTGGGCTTCGGACACCTAGAAGCGTATGACAGCCAAAGGGCCATTCGGCTTTATTGTTATGCTTTCCTTAACCACCCTTTACGCCGCGTATCATTAACTAGGGCCTCTCGTTTAACCGCGGTGGCTGGCACGAGTTTTACCGGCCCTCTTAAACCCTGACTGAGTCAAGTTTTCACTTATGGCTTAATATTTATCACTGCTGAATTCCCTTGGGGGTGTGGCTCGGCCAGGCGTCTTGGGCTAAAAAGTTTGTGCCTGATGCCCGCTCCTCGTCCCCGGGCAGGGGATTAAGGGCATACTCACGGGGTTGCGGAGACTTGCATGTGTAAGTCGGGTTAAAGCTAATAATAAGGTCAGGACCATGCCTTTATGCATGCGGAGCTTCTCAGGGCCCATCTTAACATCTTCAGTGTTATGCTTTGTATTAAGCTACGCTAGC